AGGTTTTATGATTACCTTATCACACGCGAATCGTTTACCTGTAACTATTCAATACCCCTATGAAAAATTGATTACATCCGAGCGTTTCCGCGGCCGAATCCACTTTGAATTTGATAAATGCATTGCTTGTGAAGTATGTGTTCGCGTATGTCCTATAGATCTGCCCGTTGTTGATTGGAAATTGGAAACTGATATTAGAAAGAAACGATTGCTTAATTACAGTATTGATTTTGGAGTATGTATATTTTGTGGTAATTGCGTTGAGTATTGTCCAACAAATTGTTTATCAATGACTGAAGAATATGAACTTTCTACTTATGATCGTCACGAATTGAATTATAATCAAATTGCTTTGGGTCGGTTACCAATGTCAGTAATTGACGATTACACAATTCGAACAATTTTAAATTTGCCTGAAATAAAAACTTAATAACTCATTTTGATCTAAAAGAATGAGGCTTTTTATTTGGTGAATAACTAGAATTTTATTAATATATTCATAATTATATTGATTATATTGATATTGATTAGGAGACGAGAATCATGTTTTAATTTATATTAAATAGATTTCTATGACTATATTGAGGATTTGCAAATATATAGATTTAAATTACTCTTTCGAGAGATTAGGCCAATAACTATATCTACATCAATCCATATCCATGAAAATGGAATTTTGAATTTAATAATAATTAAGAACTATTATAAAAAAGTAGATTTCCCTCTTTTTTCCTGACCGGGTGTCAATAAAGTTATGAAAGATTTTGATTTATTTATCTCTTATTTTATATATAATGGATTTACCTGGACTAATACATGATTTTCTTTTAGTCTTTCTGGGATTGGGTCTTATATTAGGGGGTCTGGGAGTAGTATTACTTCCCAATCCCATTTATTCTGCCTTTTCATTGGGATTTGTTTTTGTTTGTATATCTTTATTCTATATTCTATCAAACTCGCATTTTGTAGCTGCCGCGCAGCTCCTTATTTACGTAGGAGCCATAAATGTTTTAATCATTTTTGCTGTGATGTTCATAAATGGTTCAGAATATTCCAAAGATTTCCGCCTTTGGACCGTGGGAGATGGAGTAACTTCCGTGGTCTGCACAAGTATTTTTTTTTCACTAATTACTACTATTCCAGATACGTCATGGTACGGGATTATTTGGACTACAAAAGCAAGCCAGATTATAGAGCAAGATCTGATAAGTAATAGTCAACAAATTGGGATTCATTTATCAACAGATTTTTTTATTCCGTTTGAATTTATTTCACTAATTCTTTTAGTTGCGTTAATCGGCGCAATTGCTGTAGCTCGTCAATAATAACTCTTTAGAACCGGAAAACCCTTGTTATAAGCTATCACATGCATTTCCTTTTTCTATTTGACTTTGGATATAAAAGAGAAAGTCTTTATTAGTTTGATCTATTCCCAATATATTCCTTTATTTCATTATTCTAGTCAATTAAATTGTTGTTCATATTGAAATGAATCGAGATTGATGAGGAGTTGGTTAATGATGCTCGAACATGTACTTGTTTTGAGTGCCTATTTATTTTCTGTCGGTCTATATGGATTGATTACAAGTAGAAATATGGTTAGGGCTCTTATGTGTCTTGAACTTATATTAAATGCGGTTAATCTCAATTTTGTAACATTTTCTGATTTTTTTGATAGTCGTCAATTAAAAGGAGCAATTTTTTCTATTTTTGTTATAGCTATTGCAGCTGCTGAAGCCGCTATTGGACTCGCTATTGTTTCATCAATTTATCGTAACATAAAATCCACTCGTATAAATCAATCTAATTTGTTGAATAAGTAATATTATCCTATTAAAATAAAATTAGAATTTTCATAAATCAATTAAAATTAGCATGTGTGCCACGTAAGGTATGATCATGTTATCACAAAGATAAGAAATCAAAGTAGTTTGGCACTGTCAATCCAGAAAAAACCGGGTAACTCATCGATTCATCTAGTATTAGTATTTAAATATATAATTCATTTATCAATTTACTAGATTGAAACTTTATCACGTTCAAAAATATCGATCCAATGTCGCATTCAGTAAAGATTTATGATACATGTATTGGGTGTACTCAATGTGTCCGAGCCTGTCCTACGGATGTATTAGAAATGATACCTTGGGACGGATGTAAAGCCAAACAAATAGCTTCCGCTCCAAGAACAGAGGATTGTGTCGGCTGTAAGAGATGCGAATCCGCCTGCCCAACGGATTTCTTGAGTGTTCGAGTTTATTTATGGCATGAAACAACCCGCAGTATGGGTATAGCTTATTAATACGTTACAGAAACCTCTCCTTGAGTCCATTTTTTTTTTACCGCCAAAACATGTGCCCAAAAATATATTATTTTTGGGCACATGTTTTTCTGGTCCAAGCGTATCTTGTCTTTACCACGAACAAATTTCCTTGGTTAACAATAATTGTAGTTTTACCAATATTTGCGGGTTCCTTAATTTTCTTTCTTCCCCATAAAG